TATACAATACAGGATACAGGAATCTTTCGTCAAATTCTCAACAAATATTATCAACTAATCAAAATGGTTCATTATTAGACCACGTAATGTATTTGATTCGACAAATACATCATTATTGTATACTCTTTCATATATATGGCGCAACCCAACCATTGTTTTCAAGTTTCGAATTTCTTGCCCCACCCCCGTTTTGATTGAAAGAACTAAATAATTAGAAATGAACTCTTGACAATGAAATAGGGGGTATATGTATATCCTAGATGTAAAAATATGCCGAATTCCTGAAAAGAAAGAACAAGCCGGGCATAAATTAATATACTAAAAAAGAACTAGGTTGCGGTGCTAATGAATCAGAAATTAAATATAGAGTTCGGGTTCGATTTCTGTAGATAATAGAGTCAAGGATTGTCTATACTGATAGACAAATTAAAGGACTTTCTCACAATTTTTGTTCATCATCCATTTACTATTTTGCAATATAGGTTGATTGAACTTTAAATTTCACTCATTGAGGTTGAATATAAATAGACTAATTAAATAAAAAATTGAATTGGATTAGTTTCGGCGATACCAACAAAATTTATTGCTAACTCCTATTTATGATTTAATTAATTGATCAACTTGCTATCGGACATCGTTTTTTTGGTTCAATAATTTTCATTTTCATAAAAAATTGCGACATATTTTACTTTAACTATAACTATATATTATGATAATCACTCCTACTACTTCTGCTCCTGGTGTTTCCACACGCGAAAAAAAAAACCTGGGGCGTATCGCTCAAATTATTGGTCCCGTACTGGACGTAGCTTTTCCTCCAGGCAAAATGCCAAATATTTACAACGCTCTAGTAGTTAAGGGTCGCGATACTGCTAGTCAACCAATTAATGTGACTTGCGAGGTACAACAATTACTAGGAAATAATCGAGTTAGAGCTGTAGCTATGAGTGCTACAGATGGTCTAACGCGAGGAATGGAAGTTATTGACACAGGAGCTCCCCTAAGCGTTCCAGTTGGTGGAGCGACTCTTGGACGAATTTTTAATGTGCTTGGGGAGCCGGTTGATAATTTAGGGCCCGTAGGTACTCATACAACATCCCCTATTCATAGATCTGCGCCCGCCTTTACGCAGTTAGATACAAAATTATCTATTTTTGAAACAGGAATTAAAGTGGTAGATCTTTTAGCCCCTTATCGCCGTGGGGGGAAAATCGGACTCTTTGGTGGAGCTGGAGTGGGTAAAACAGTACTCATTATGGAATTGATCAACAATATTGCAAAAGCTCATGGGGGCGTATCCGTATTTGGTGGAGTAGGTGAACGTACTCGTGAAGGAAATGATCTTTACATGGAAATGAAAGAATCCGGAGTTATCAATGAGCAAAATATTGCAGAATCCAAAGTGGCTCTAGTCTACGGCCAAATGAACGAACCTCCGGGGGCACGTATGAGGGTCGGTTTGACTGCCCTAACTATGGCGGAATATTTTCGAGATGTTAATGAACAAGACGTACTTTTATTTATCGACAATATTTTTCGTTTCGTTCAAGCAGGATCTGAAGTATCTGCCCTGTTGGGTAGAATGCCTTCCGCTGTAGGTTATCAACCTACTCTTAGTACTGAAATGGGTTCTTTACAGGAAAGAATTACTTCTACAAAGGAAGGGTCCATAACTTCGATTCAAGCGGTTTATGTACCTGCAGACGATTTGACCGATCCCGCTCCTGCTACGACATTTGCACATTTAGACGCTACTACTGTACTATCAAGAGGATTAGCCGCCAAAGGGATCTATCCAGCAGTGGATCCGTTAGATTCAACATCAACCATGCTCCAACCTCGGATCGTTGGCGAAGAGCATTATGAAATTGCGCAAAGAGTTAAGCAAACCTTACAACGTTACAAAGAACTTCAAGACATTATAGCTATCCTTGGGTTGGACGAATTATCTGAAGAAGACCGATTAACCGTAGCAAGAGCGCGAAAAATTGAGCGTTTCTTATCACAACCGTTTTTCGTAGCAGAAGTATTTACAGGATCTCCAGGAAAATACGTTGGTCTAGCAGAAACAATTAGAGGATTTCAATTGATCCTTTCCGGAGAATTAGACGGTCTTCCTGAGCAAGCCTTTTATTTGGTAGGTAACATCGATGAAGCTACCGCGAAAGCTATGAACTTAGAAATGGAGAGCAAATTGAAGAAATGACCTTAAATCTTTGTGTACTGACTCCTAATCGAATTGTTTGGAATTCAGAAGTAAAAGAAATCATTTTATCGACTAATAGCGGTCAAATCGGCGTATTGCCAAACCACGCCCCTATTGCCACAGCTGTAGATATAGGGATTTTGAGAATACGGCTTAACGACCAATGGTTAACAATGGCTCTGATGGGCGGTTTTGCTAGAATAGGCAATAATGAGATCACTGTTTTAGTAAATGATGCTGAAAAGGGTAGTGACATTGATCCACAAGAAGCTCAGCAAACTCTTGAAATAGCAGAAGCTAACTTGAAGAAAGCTGAAGGAAAGAGACAAATAATTGAAACAAATCTAGCGCTCAGACGAGCTAGGACACGAGTAGAGTCTATCAATCCAATTTCGTAACCGGTTAGTGCGCGTAAATACTTATAATCAAAAGACGTTTGGCCTATATACCCTATAAAAAGAAAAAGAAAAGAAAAAGAATCCATATTATAGAAGATAACATACACATAATATTTCCTTTTTTTTTTATACAAATAATAGGATATAACAATTTATCTAGAGAGTGAATATAAAAACTTATTAGATACCAGAGTCAACGGTATCTAATAAGTTTTACCTTACCTACTATTGGATTTGAACCAATGACTCCCGCCGTATGAAAGCGATACTCTAACCGCTGAGTTAAGTAGGTTATTTTGCATTACTAAAGAAAACTCAAAGTTACATAGATGGATTATAAATCCAATATTGTTTATAAGCAATATCAATCATAAGGGCTATGATCTTTGATCGCGAATGTTCATCTTGACAAGAAATTATCTACATGTTAAAATAGGTTATGTAGCACAAGCAAAGGGCTATAGCTCAGTTAGGTAGAGCACCTCGTTTACACGCGCGCCAATGTTTTTCAGGGGAGGAGATTATGCAATCAAAGAAATTCCATTAATCTTTTTGATAAATCGATGTCTTACTCCATGATTTTGAGGAAACAAGAGAACAATAGCCTGACAATTAGTTCTAATTTGTCTGATTCAGTTGTCTTTTTAATCACCAAATAGAACCCATTTTTGATTTAAAATATTGATAAGGTGAATACCCAGCCTATTGAATGCTAGGCTTAATGAGTATAAGGGTCTCAAAAAATCTCTTTTCGTCCTATGAACTTTAAGGTGTATGAAGTTTCATATTATATTCTTTAAGCAGAACGATAGAGACTCCATTTAATTTTTAAATTTCTCTAGGCCAAAAGCAGACCTACGTCACTATAACTCTTTTTTGAAACACTTTGGTAGTGCTTCTGAATCAAAGTTCAAATAAATAATGACTCACAGCACATGGAACCATTTTCTTTCTATCAAGAAAAATTATGGTAGAATAGCTGATATTTATATCAGTTAATGAAAAAGCCCAATGCAAAAAACTGCATGTTGGGTCTTTGAAACAATTCAAATCATTTTGAGAATAAAAAAAAAAGTTTGATTTGTTTTACCGAGAAGGTCTACGGTTCGAGTCCGTATAGCCCTAAAAATCTATATACTATGAACGAATTATATTAAATTTTTAAAATATGAAATTATCAGTTGATTTTTTTTTATAACCCGTCGTTTGTCTCTCATCAAATAAAACAAAATACCAATAAACTTACTAATGAGTCTCATTTATGACGAAGCAAAAAAATGTAAAAAAAAAAAAAATGGATTTCACTGGATCTAATCAATATTGATCCAATCTAGGATAAACAACCCTTAATTTTCTTTGTAAGTATAAGTCTAAGTAAAAAATTTTATAGGCATTTTTGTCGTTCCTATCCCAATTAAAGAATTTTATATATTCCCCCCTAATTATACCTAATCCTAGTGAATTAGTGAATTAGGGAAAAATGGACTATTAAAAATTTCATTTCAGCCCAATGAACCAACTACAGTTGACTATAATAATAATAAATATGTTTAGGAATACCCTACATACATTATACTAATACTAACTCTAGCAAATGATTCTAAATTTTTTGTAAAGAGGTCTGGGTTTCAAAAGGATCTTTGGTCAATTTCATTGGCAACCTTGTCAAAGAAACTTTGTAGTTTAATAGACCGTGCCTACAAAAGTGCAAAACAAGTAGTCTTTTCTAATCAATAAAAGCTACTTTGACCGAATTCGTATTACATAGAATAGAATATACTAACGTGATTTTAACTCATTCTGAAATATAAATTTCTAAACATCCTTTTACATGTGAATTATCTCTATCTATGAAATAAAAAATGAGAAGTCCTTGTTTGAATTTTTTTCTTTGTTTATTTATGAAAACCCAGGTGAAGCGAATATAATATATAATAGAAATAATATATATTTCTAGATTATAGCATTAGATAATTAGAAAAAAATTCGGTAGAATGGACAACAAAATAAAAAAATATTCCAGTCAATTGATATGAGACACAACAAATTAAATTTTTTTATTAAAATAAAAACAAATCGTTCGTTCAAAAAAATTGTTGTTTTGACTAAGGAGTTATGGATAACTTAACAATTCCAATTCGGAATGAACTAATTCAAAAAATTTTCCAAATTCATAAGGAGTCTGCCTATGTTTATACTTTATGAATATGACATTTTCTGGGCATTTTTAATAATATCAAGCCTTATTCCTATTTTAGCATTTCTATTTTCCGGAATTTTAGCGCCGAGTAGTAAAGGGCCAGAGAAACTTTCTAGCTACGAATCAGGTATAGAACCGATGGGGGATGCTTGGTTACAATTTAGAATTCGTTATTATATGTTTGCTCTAGTTTTTG